AGCTCATCCTCTTCATCATAAAGCTCATCCTCTTCATCATAAATGCTCTGCTTGTCCCTAGCCCAATAGGGAAATCCCAATTCATTGGGCCTTTCGATCCAATCAAATAGAAAGTTCCAAGGGCGCCATATTCTAGGAGCCCAAACTATGTGATTGAATAAATCCTCCACTATGTGTTGCGGGTCGAGGTCTTCGTCCTCTTCTTCAAACTGCGATTCGTATTTTGCTTCTTTTTCTTCATAGTCATAGAAAAACCTCTGATCAAAGAGAGAACGAAATCCATTTTGCATCATATCGAAGGGACTCCTTGGTTCGGGCCGAAAGAGCAATGTCACTGGATCATTATCAAACTGACTGCAATCTTTTTCTGGCCGTAAGGATCCCACCAGAGCGCTTTCTACTTCTAATAGGCCATGAACTAGCTCAGAATCATTCTCAACAAGTTCATAATAAGCGATCCTATTTTTTTCATTTTTTTCATCGGGTAGAGACCAAAGGCCTTGAGCAACCGATCCGGCAGAACAACTCAAAAGATAAAGAAGTATTGTTAATCTCTTCATGCTCGTTCCAAGTTCGAAGTACCATTTGTACAAATAAGGATCCCGTTCCTTACACAAATTTTTCTTCACATAGATAGATATAGGATCTATGAGGCAATTATTTAGAAATACTGTTTGTGCAACAGCCCTTCCTATCTGATAGAAAATGATCCCATGCTCCGGAACCGGTCTTACCCAGGCTCGCAAATCCCAAGTTTGTCTATGAAAAGCCAATTTAATCATATTATTGTCTAGAATTGATTTCTTCTGTGCAATACTAATCGATAGGGCCTCATTGGTAAGTGCTACAAGACTTCGTACATTGGAACCCAGGGGTATGGACCAGGATCCATTAGTATGGAACATTTTCTTTTCCAAGTGAAATCCCCTAGTATATGAAAGAGTGAAAAAAAGCTTTCGTTGTTGGGGAATAAGAAGCCTTCGCACCTTAATGCATGTATTTAATTTATTCGGACCTATTAGAGCGGGATCCACTTTTTGGGGAATATGAGTCGAAGCAATAACAAGAATATTTCTAGTGGAATCTCTTTTAGAGAGAAAGTTCACTAATAGACCGCAGGATAAGTAATTCAACTCATCCTTATTCAGATCATGAATGTCTGGAATCCATATTATGCAAGGAGACATTGCTTTTGCACATTCGAAGTAAACGCGGAAATATAATTGGTCTAGTTCCCTCAGCACAATAGCTGGATCCAAATAAGATATATCGCGCATAGACTCATCTATAGTAAACTGCATCTCCCTAGCAAAGTCACTCACATCAAAATCGTCACTATCCTCAATATAGTCACTATCCTCAATATCATCAATCTCTATCTCATCCTCAATATACTCGTAATTCTCGTCTTCTTCGTCATCTTCCTCTTCATCGTCAAGATCATCATAAAATGGAATGGTGCTCCATATTTTCTTGTTCTGAAATATTGTAATGAGAGGAACATAGGACCTTGTTGCTAGGTATTTGACCAAATGGGATCGTCCAACTCCTATAGAACCTATCAATAAAACACCGCTAGAGGGGGATAGGTCTAAACGGAGCGAAAAGGGTTTTCCCTGAGATGGGAAATGAAAACTATTCGCCCCACACGAGGTTTGTGAATAAGTGGTTGTCTGAGAATGAGCAAGGAATATCCGTCTTTCTGCTAAACAGGATGTGTTGAACTTATAATTCATTAGATACGTCTTATGAATGTCAACTAAGTATCGTAAGTAAATTTCTCCCGGCTCTTCAACCATTTGATAAGCAGAGTCATTCTTTGATAAATGATCACTATGAGTCAGACTCAATAGAATTTGATCAATCCCTTTTTCTCTCGTTAAGGTTAAGGTGGGGAGCTGAACCAAGAAATCTCTTACTTTCCCATCAATGGACTCATTGATCCCGATCAAGAATTCTATTTTATCATAAAAAAAAGAATCATTCAACCTTTTTCTTTTTCTTATCGATGAATAAATCTCTTTACTTGTATGACTTAGATGTCTCGTATTTCTTGAAAAAGCGATTCGATTGATGGGATTTGCTGGTATGATACTTATGAGATCGATGAGATTGCTATTCCTAAATTTCTTCTTCCATATTGATTTTACCCCGTAAGCCCGTATTTCTTCTAGAAAATCTCCTAATTGTTCCAGAGCAACTAGAAAGAGATCCTTTAACCCGAAAGAATTCAGTTCAGATGGAGGATACCTATCCAGAAGTTTTTGCAACTCAATTCTGTATGATGGAATTATCAAAGATTTGACCTTTTCGAACTCTGTCTGGAACTCACTATAGGCTCGGGAAAAAACGATAAGATGTGTATAAACGAGATATCCTGCAACAAGAAGAAGGAAAAGGATTGAATAGAGTAACTCTTGAACATTTGGCGATCTCAGATGTGTCGATATCAATGGTGACTCATTATTTCGATGAATAATTGCTTCGGACAGAAGAAGATTATATAAACACTTACTCGAAATCTTACTTATCAGATTCCGAGGATACAATTTTTTCTGAAGAATTCGCCATAATCTACCTATAATATTATGAAAAATGGATACCCATTTTTTTTGACTTCTAATTAGTATCGATAATAGGTCTGAAAAGGTATCTAAAACTATCCAATTTATATATTTGTACCCTGTCAAAGTAAAGAACCCTGGTAGATATATTTGTAATAGATTCCATTTTTTTGAGAGAATTGAAAGAGCACTATCTCGTTGAAAGGTTCTATACATCTGCTCTTTTTCAACGCATTTCTTTAGACAAAGACTCCGTTTTTTCCTCTTTTCGGCTTTTTTCCTCTTTTCGGATGAGAAATCTTTCTCAGAACATGAAGTGTGAATCAAACCCATGTTTGAATTGAAATTGAGATACTGATGCAAGTTCTTCCCTTCTGAATCAGATAGATTCATATCCGAAAGAGGTTGACAATAAGTTCTTTCAAAATTGACTATTTGTCCCTCTATTGGAGGTGTTCCAAAAACGTCTGCGATCGAATAAATAGCTCTACTAACGAATGGATCATCGGATCGAATTGGAAAATGGAAAGATTTGTACAAGTTATGCCTTTCGTCACCACTTTGTGGAAAATCTTTAGATATGAATAGGTTAGATACCTGTGACTCGATTGGTGAAATACTATCTCTCCCAAAAAAAGCATGTTTTTTTTTACCGCCGCACAAAGAAAATCTTTTGTTGCGAATGAATAAGATATTGAGGAATTGCCTATAGGTAAAATCAGAATTCTTGATACGGGCCTTTTCCACATATTCCACATAAAAGGGGAATCTTTTGTTACAATCGAAGCAGAAGTGATGTAGATTATTCAAGAATCGAAGTCGATTTGCTTTATAAAAAGCAGATATTAATGAACTTCTATGAAATGGTTTCACGGGATTCAGCCAATTGTCTCGATCGTGGGATATCATTGAGAAATAGGAATCCGTGTTATCAAAAGATTTCCTGCGATTATTTCTAGTATGGAATGAGTTAATCTTCCACTTTGGTATCTTATTGAACAACAATTTCGAATTTTGGCAAGTATCATGATCATCCAATAAGAAGGGTTTCAATTTTTTCAAATGAACGATTTGAAGACCTATTGGTTCTAACAGCTGATTGCGGAGTTGATCATTCGGACCTTTCAATCCATAGATATGGATCTCGGACCCATGAATGGGGATATTCCCGAAACTTACAAAGAAAAAAGGAAGTGACTTAGACAAAAAGCGAAGAAACTTGGACAAGAAGAAAGGAAGTGCCTTAGACAAATCTTTTTTGTCGATAACTTCAGACCAATCAATCGAATATTGATTAATACGTATACGTAATCGATCGAACACTACTTTAACTTGAAAAAGAAGGCTCTTCTGCTCAGAAATGAAATGTTCCAAATGTTCCCTGAAATTCTTGCTCCCATTAGACCATTTGTATCTATATGCATTAGGATCCCAATTCATGGATCTCTCGGTTCGAGAAAGAAAAATAAGAGGATCAAACCATTTCTTCTGACTCTGTTTCAAATTCGATAAATGTTGGTTGATCGTATATTTCATTATAGTTCTATGATTCAGAGTAGCATTTTCATTCCCGCAGGAGATCCGGGCCCATTTTTTTCTGATCCTTCGATAAAAAGATTCATTCTCTTCATAAAAAATAGGAGGTAGAACCAATAAAGATTTCTTTTTCGATTCATCCCTGGAGTTGAATACCTCATTCAAGAATTGTTTTTGATCCAATCCGTAGGAATCAATAAAAAAGGCAAATCCCTTATGATACACCAGATCCGGCTCGGTTATTGATAGAGTGAATAGATCTGCCATTTCTTGAAATCTCTCTTCTGATTCAAAATCGTGGTGTAACGTATATCCCCCCCCGTTCCGATCATGGAATAGATGAAATAAATCAAAAAATGGATTTTTGTTCAAGAAAGAAATCTTATTGGAACTGTCCATATCCAGTTCATCCTTCAGAACCATATCACATCCCCGATCTGATGAAATAGGATGAATTGAGACGGTATTTTGTAAATATGTAATTGTCTTGAATAGATTAACTATTTCTTTATTTTCCGATCGCCTGTAAGGGACAAAAGAAAAATCTTGTTCTTTCTTCAACAATTTCTGATCTCTAGTGGATCTCTCAGTAGGATTCGAACCCAGATGAAGTTCTGACCATCTGTCAGAGAAAAAAGAACGAATGGATCTTGTAGGATTCCCAAGAAATTCTTCGATTTCTTCCGGAAGCAGATGATTCTTCATCTCCTTCTCACCTTCCGTTTGAAGAAAGGAAGGATCCCAAAGAATCGATCTTTCTTTTAGTTGTGGAATCTCTCTTTGATTGATCAATGTGTGATATTTCGAATCCTCATTACTAATGGAATCGAAATGATCTCTGGATTGATTAAAAGATCCCTTCAATTGGCTAGAATCCCTTCCTTGAACGAAACTAGATCTTGTGGAATCATATTGAAGATTTGGTGATATATTTCGTGCCTTGCTAAAAACCCGATCCTTGTTTACCAACCACACATTGTCTAACCAAATCCAATTCTTTCTCGATATGTTCCTCAAAAAATCCGATTCGTGCGGAAAATTCCCCCAACTAACGAAGAGATCTTGGCGGAATTGCCACATATGAAATTGAGCACAATTTTGCAAAGAAATAGCCCACTTCTTTCTCGAGAAGAGATGAGAAACATGCTCAATATCATTTGATTGAATAGTTGACCCAGCTCCTTGTTGTTTGAAGAAACCCTCCACTGGTATTTTTTCACGAAAAGCAAACATGAGATAACAAATCCAGTCTTTCACTAAGGTTTCGAATAGCTGTCCCGAATTCAAGTTGATTATGTTTCGCCCCTTCCTCGGAGAAAGACGATCAAAAAATTCCCAATCATGGTCCTTGCGGATCGGATCATCCATATAATATACAAAAATAAATTCCAGATATTTGATATCTTTCTCTTTGAATGAGATCTCAATTCCAGCGACGGTTTCATTAGATATCTTACAACTAGAATCCCTCTTTTTTCCGATCCAGTTCCTCCACCACCGCGAACCCCAGTTAGATTCAGACATGATACCCTTTTTAGTTATTGGGAGAACCCAAGTACTCTCTTTCGGATCCAGGAAACCGCTCTCCGAGATCTTTTTTCCTTTTGGAAGATAAAGGAGTGAAACAATCAACCTATTGATATTGGAAGACCCAAAGGATTCTTCCAATGTATCATTTCTGGGTCCAATGGAATTCATAGGTATAGGAAGAAGCCCTGTCAAATAGAGATTTTTTCTTTCGACCATCTTTCGATTGTTGATACGGTATAGAAGGACCACTACTACAAATAGTACTACACCCTTGAATAGTACTACACCCTTGGTCGTTAAATCCTGTGAATTGCGTGAAAGTAGGATACTCCAAATTCGGGAGTCCAAGAGTTTTCCAAAACGTTCTTGATGGAAAAAAATTTTAATGAAAGATCCCACTGAATTGAATTTGGTCCATGAATCTATTAAATAGTGAGAATTCTGGATCTCCCTCAATATCTCTCTAAATTCGAAAATCCAGAATCGAAATAAGTTGTCTCTCTCTTTAAATAAGTTTTCTCTGTCTTCCATATAATATCTAGCTCCTATAAATTTTATTCATTCAAACTGAACTAAAGATTGCATTCAAACTGAACTAAAGATTGCATTCAAACTGAACTAAAGATTGCATTTTAATTTCGACTTTGTTTATCTACTTTCCTTTACGCTTATCTACTTTCCTTTATTATAGTATGCTAGCTCCTATAAATTATAGCTCCTATAAATTAGTTTCCTTTATTATAGTATGCTAGCTCCTATAAATTTTATTGATTCAAACTGAACTAAAGATTGCATTTTAATTTCGACTTTGTTTATCTACTTTCCTTTATGCAAATTTCGACTTTGTTTATCTACGATATATGAGGATCCCCGCTAAGCATCCATGGCTGAATGGTTAAAGCACCCAACTCATAATTGGCGAATTCGTAGGTTCAATTCCTACTGGATGCACACCAATGGGACCCTCCAATAAGTCTATTGGAATTGGCTCTGTATCAATGGAATCTCATCATACATACATAACGAATTGGTGTGGTATATTCATATCATAACATATGAACAGTAAGAACTAGCATTCTTATTGAGAAAAGAG